ACAGAGTTAGAAAAGATCAAATCTTTGATGATTCCATCATACATGATGGAATTTCGAAAACTTCTGGATAGGTATCCTACATCTGAACTGAATGCTTTCTGGTTAAAGAATCTCTTTCTAGTTGTTCTGGAACAATTAGGAGATTCTCTGGAAGAAATACGGGGTTCTGCTTCTGGTGGCAACATGCTATCGGGTGGTGGTACCGCTTATGGGGTCAAATCACTACGTTCTAAGAAGAAATATTGGAAGATCAATCTAATCGATCTTGTAAGTATCATGCCGAATCCCATCAATCGAATCATCTTTTCGATAAATACGAGATATCTAAGTCGTACAAGTAAAGAGATCTATTCATTGATAAGAAAAAGAAAAAACGTGAACGGTGATTGGATTGATGAGAAAATAGAATTCTGGGTAGCGAACAGTGATTCGATTGATGATGAAGAAAGAGAATTCTTGGTTCAGTTCTCCACCTTAACGACAGAAAAAAGGATTGATCAAATTCTATTGAGTCTGACTCATAGTGATCATTTATCAAAGAATGACTCTGGTTATCAAATGATTGAACAACCGGGATCGATTTCCTTACGATACTTAGTTGACATTCATCAAAAGGATCTAATGAATTATGAGTTCAATAGATCCTGTTTAGCAGAAAGACGGATATTCCTTGCTCATTATCAGACAATCACTTATTCACAAACCTCGTGTGGGGCTAATAGTTTTCATTCCCCATCTCCTCATGGAAAACCCTTTTCGCTCCGCTTAGCCCTATCCCCTTCTAGAGGTATCTTAGTGATAGGTTCTATAGGAACTGGGCGATCCTGTTTGGTCAAATACCTAGCGACAAACTCCTATGTTCCTTTCATTACGGTATTTCCGAACAAGTTCCTGGATGACAAGCCTAAAGGTTATCTTATGGATGATATCGATATTGATGATAGTGACGATATTGATGATAGTGATGATGACCTTGATCTTGATAAGGAGCTGCTAACTATGACGAATGTGCTAACTATGTATATGACGCCGAAAATAGACCGATTTGATATCACCCTTCAATTCGAATTAGCAAAAGCAATGTCTCCTTGCATAATATGGATTCCAAAGATTCACGATCTACATGTGAATGAGTCGAATTACTTATCCCTCGGTCTATTAGAGAACTATCTCTCCAGGGATTGTGAAAGATGTTCCACTGGAAAGATTCTTGTTATTGCTTCGACTCATATTCCCCAAAAAGTGGATCCCGCTCTAATAGCTCCGAATAAATTAAATACATGCATTAAGATACGAAGGCTTCTTCTTCCACAACAACGAAAGCACTTTTTCATTCTTTCATATACTAGGGGATTTCGCTTGGAAAAGAAGATGTTCCATACTAACGGATTCGGGTCCATAACCATGGGTTCCAATGCGCGAGATCTTGTAGCACTTATCAATGAGGCCCTATCGATTAGTATTACACAGAAGAAATCCATTATAGAAACTAATACGATTAGATCAGCTCTTCATAGAAAAACTTGGGATTTTCGATCCCAGATAAGATCGTTTCAGGATCATGGGATCCTTTTCTATCAGATAGGAAGGGCTGTTACACAAAATGTACTTCTAAGTAATTGCCCCATAGATCCTATATCTATCTATATGAAGAAGAAATCATGTAAGGGAGGGGATTCTTATTTGTACAAATGGTACTTCGAACTTGGAACGAGCATGAAGAAATTAACGATACTTCTTTATCTTTTGAGTTGTTCTGCCGGATCGGTCGCTCAAGATCTTTGGTCTTCATCCAGACACGATGAAAAAAATCGGATCACTTCTTATGGATTCGTTGAGAATGATTCTGATCTAGTTCATGGCCTATTACTATTATTACTATTAGAAGTAGAAGGCGCTCTGGCTCTGGCGGGATCCTCACGGACAGAAAAATATTGCAGTCAGTTTGATAATAATCGAGTGACATTACTTCTTCGGTCCGAACCAAGGAATCAGTTAGATATGATGCAAAATGGATCTTGTTCTATCGTTGATCAGAGATTTCTATATGAAAAATACGAATCGGAGTTTGAAGAAGGGGCCCTCGATCCGCAACAGATAGAGGAGGATTTCTTCAATCAGATAGTTTGGGCTCCTAGAATAGGGCGCCCTTGTGGCAATCTATTTGATTGTATCGAAAGGCCCACTGAATTGGGATTTCCCTATTGGACTGGGTCATTTCGGGGTAAATGGATCATTTATCATAAAGAGGATGAGCTTCAAGAGAATGATTCGGAGTTCTTGCAGAGTGGAACCATGCAGTACCAGACACGAGATAGATCTTCCAAAGAACAAGGCTTTTTTCGAACAAGCCAATTCATTTGGGACCCTGCGGATCCATTCTTTTCCCTATTCAAAGATCAGCCCTCCGTCTCTGTGTTTTCACGTCGAGAATTCTTTGCAGATGAAGAGATGTCAAAGGGGCTTCTTGCTTCCCAAACAAATCCTCCTACATCTATAT